TATTTTTTGTTTGTTATTGTCTTCTTTATTATATTTCTTTCGAATGAATCGAAAATTCCAGAGTATATCTTTTCACGGGTCGAACCAAAAAAAAAGAAACTTCGAATATTTCCCTCTTTACTTTACCTTTATCCGGCAGAAAAAAAAAGGAAAATTCCCTATTTTTTTGTCCATGTCCCTAAATTAAATATTAAATAATAGGAGACTTAAATGAAAGTCCCTTTCTCGCATTCGCTCTCCATTGCATTGGCGGAACAAAAATTTCTGATGCATCAATATGGAAATATTTGGTACATGAAGCCATGATCTGATATCTATATCGAAATCCTATATAGATATAAACTGATCTTTTTCTGGAATAAAAGAAAGATATTGAAAAATATATTGCTCTTGTGACTCGGAATAAATGGTTTCTCTGTGGAGGAAGGGAATAGCGATTTATTCCTATGGAGCATCCAGGAACAAGAAGATTCAATCGGAAATATCGACAAATTCTTGCGTGGTCCAAGGAAATAAAAAAAAGGGGTCCGCTTCTACAATTTTATCTCTATCCAATTTGAATATCAGAATAGCTGATATAGTCATGATTCAATGGGTCAGGTCCACTTACTTTTTCTTTTCTTGATTTCTAATTTTTCCGATGGATTTAATTGGAACAATGGAGAAGTAGTAAAACTTTGGTTTGTCGATTCATAATTGAGATTGGGTATTATCTCGAATATCCATGTCCCGGGACCAAAAATATAAATAATGAAACATGAGGAGGAGTATAGCCTGTAGTGACATAGTAGTCCTCCTAATAAGTGGGATTCCTTATTATCATAATGAACAAATGTTCAACTTTATACCTATAACTCATTAGAATGATAACTCATTATGCGGTCCGTTTACCTTTTTTTTTATTACAAATATTTTACCTTTTTTTTATTACAAATATCAATAATATCTCTATTCTCCGATGAAAAATGAAGACTAAGGCGGGAGCTTCGTGGAAAAAGCCCTTTATCGGATTTGAACCGATGACTTACGCCTTACCATGGCGTTACTCTACCACTGAGTTAAAAGGGCCATTTTCTTCAATTCATGAAGAGGCCACTAACCACTATGAGTCTACTGCATGTATCTATGTATAGACTATATGTACATATATACATGTATGCATAGGGGGCTCATTCAAGAACAAGCTATTTGATTTACCTAGGAAGTTCTAGGGTCAAATCAAACGATTATTTATATTTGAGAAATATCAATGCAATGAATTGTTTCGCTCCTAATTGCTTTGCTTTTATTGACCCATCGAGGCGAGATTCACTTGATTGATACATGTACCAATCCGACATAGATCCAAAATATTTCATCGAATCATGTGATGAAGGATTCGACTCGTACCCTGAACTGAATTCTTATAGAAAAAAAAGAATCTTTTCGATTACTTGTCAATCCCTTCCCAGATTTACGAGTTCTACATCACCTTTTTGAATCAATCAAAAAAAAATTCTATCATTTCTGAATTTCCTGGCTTAGTGTTAGTGAGGCATATCTCGTCTTAACGATGAGCGAATCAATGAGTGAAAATTGAAGAAAGGGGGTTTGACTTTTTTTTGTCGGACAAATCCCCGCTGAGGGGATCCTATACTTCGTCATATATATATGATGGTTCATGAATGAACAATCAAAAAATTCTATGTAATTGTGGAAGCAAGAAAGATTCTTCGGATCTAGTCATGCCATTACATTATATTGACAATTCCAAAAAACTGCTCATACTATGAACATAATATGATGGCGATCGGGCAGGTATGCCCCTATCGTCTAGCGGTTCAGGACATCTCTCTTTCAAGGAGGCAGCGGGGATTCGACTTCCCCTGGGGGTAGGGTATTACGAAAGGAAGTTGATCATGGATTATCAATAAGCCTAGAATTGATTCTTCCTGGGTCGATGCCCGAGCGGTTAATGGGGACGGACTGTAAATTCGTTGGCGATATGTCTACGCTGGTTCAAATCCAGCTCGGCCCAATAATTCGCCGATCCATGGGGATGATATAACCAATTTGTCCTCCAGAAATGCCTGATATAGAGGAATAAATAGTCCATTTTTTCTGCTATATCCCTATTTCTTTGTTCATTTGTTCCCACGCGTTCTGATCTTTCTAACGATCTAGATTAAGAATCTGTAAATATAAGAAGGAGTAAAGAAAAAAAGAGTCCTTTTTTTTTCATTGAAAGATTGATTATCTTATCAATCGATGTGGCAATAACCACAGGATTACTAGTAATCCGTGTCACTCTCACTATAGTTCATATCCATGTGAATATCAATCACTCGTGTTTCTGGTAAAACACGGCAATTATAAATATAAAGAAATTATAAGAATATGTATGAGAATATGTATGCTGTATAACTCATTTCCCTGGGATTGTAGTTCAATCGGTCAGAGCACCGCCCTGTCAAGGCGGAAGCTGCGGGTTCGAGCCCCGTCAGTCCCGACCTAGAATCCGATGAATCCATCAATTCATCTCTCCATTTTCTGTGAAGGGGGGGCAAGGGGCAGAATTGAATTCTCAGCGGCGGACCTTATTTCTTTCGTTTTTCGTTTCGCATTTCTCATCGGACAAATACGGTAATTTCAATTACTTCAACTAGTACCGATTGATGGGAGAGAGACATATGTAGATTGAATTGATTGGTGGTATCACCATATTTAGGATTCCAAGAGAGACTGTACTGGTCTGGCTTTTTCGATTGCTCCTGATCAATGGAATGAAATAGAGTACCCATATGTTTTCTGGGAACACATACACAAATTGTATTCGTTTATTGTACGATACACAATTAACTTAATATAGAATATAGTTACCCCGACAGCGACAGAGTACTTTTCAGATGAAACCTACCCCCTTTTCTAACTCCGATTTTGCTCAATTACGAATTGAAAACAATTTATCTATCTCATTTGAATTGCATACTTTCTTTTTGATGTATGTGTCTCAGTCCTCAATCCAAGGAAAGAGGATACTAATATAATAAAAGATCAAACAAAGATCCGCCTCTCTTGTCTTGTTCTAGGGAGGGAAGGAATGAATAGATTTTTTTCTTCCTATTTTACCCCATCGAAGAAAGAACAAAATCAATAAATAAAATAGTGAATTTATCGGAATATTCGATCTTTTTTTTATACCGAGACCCATTTTTATCACACTTCTCTGTCTCCCAAGAAGATTAGATCATCACAAAAACTTCGCTTAGAACTTAACTCATCCTTTTTTCCATTTCACTCCTACTGTTTGGGTCTGTGACCAATGGAACACCGGTTAGATAATACCTCATCAGATGATTGTATAAGGAAGACGGTAGGTTATAGAAAAGAAAGAGTGGAAATGAGAAATTCAATGGGATTCTTGATTGAATCAGGAATCCCATTTTGGATTCGGTATGGATAAAGGATCTTCCTATGTTATACTATTCAATTCTCGACGATGAATCCGATTTGATAGATCAGATATTGTTATTCATGATATTGATCCGATTCAGTATCATCAGGATGCAATCCATCCCATGGAATTTTCAGGAGAAAGACTTATTATCTCTATGGGATTAGATCCCGAGTTATTGCAAAGCAAAAAAAAAAAAACGATGAGATTATGGAAGTCAATATTCTCGCATTTATTGCTACTGCGCTGTTCATTCTAGTTCCTACTGCTTTTTTACTTATCATCTACGTAAAAACAGTCAGTCAAAATGATTAATTTGAATGAAACTTGACTTATTAGTTCTTATCAATGATTGAAGAAATGAAAGGGATTCAAATCCCAAGTCTTAAATGAAATGAGTGGATTGGAGTCAGCAGTATATGAGATAGTATGGTAGAAAGAACTATATGAACCTTTCTACCACACTATCTATTATTGTATTGTATAAAGTTGTATAAAGATATGTACTTGATATGGATCAATCTATAATATGTATCTACATATGTCTACATGTAAATAGCACTCCAATTCTATTTCTTCGCTACATCCATTTGTATTGATTTCGATCAATCTGAAATAATCGAACGTCAACTCTTTCCTAAGTTTCTGATTATTTTCAATATGGATCCCGAGATCTATCGAAACAATCAATGTAGGAAGAATAGTATGGGCATATATTATATAAATTATATAAAAGGAAAAAAAATAGGGGTTGGTTGCTCCTCATTGTAATATCCATAATTCTGGTAAGGGCCGGTTCATCGAAATAGAATATTTAGGAAGAATTCGGTTGGAAAAAATTTCCATTTCCTATCATGTGTGTTCAGTTTGGAAATACGAACATGGGAATCAAATCATTGAAATCTTTGTTTGATCGAAGGGTTCTTATTCCTATATTACTGGATTCTGGTAGAATTTTTGAAATGGGTATATTTTTTTTTTAGCTTCGCAGAATGATCTATTAAACAATTGATACAATTCGATTACTCAACTCAATTATCAATTAGTAGTACCCCTAGAGTCCACTTCTTCCCCATACTACGAGTGAAAGGGAAAATGTAAAGACTACCATTAAAGCAGCCCAAGCGAGACTTACTATATCCATGTGAATTATGTCCCCTATCTATATGAATATGAAGGAATTATTCCATTATTTATCATTAATAATAGTGGAATCAATGGTGCAGAGTCAAAATGGGATTCTGACCTAATGCTATTGATGAACCAATCCAATGAATACACTCGTAACAAGTTCCTATATGATTTCTGGTAGAATTGGGAAGCATTAATCACAAGCAAGATACACAGTTACCCCCTTGGAAGTTTCAAGGGAATCTTACTAATGGAACATGTAGGAATAGTAAGACCTATTGTTTGTTGCCTTTCATAAGCAAAAGGCCTAAAAATATACCATCAAGATCGATAACTATCTATCACATACCTCTATCTCCCATCTAAGCCTTACTGTCTCTGTTTCTGTGAAACAATCGGGAGACACCCTATTACATTCTTGGCGGGGTTACCAAAA